TCTGTATTATCAATAGGATCAATTATAACAAGTCACACACTCATATTCCGGAAATACAGAAAGAAATTTCGCGATCGAACTACCAACAGCAACAGGGTTATAAACAAGAAACCCGAGAATTAACTTTGTATTGAAAAACTCGAACTTAATAGTTCTTGTGTATTCAATTCATTGAAATTCCATCCAGTAAAACGGAAGAATTATAAATCTCCAAAATAATGGATAGGAATACTGCAAATAAAGCCATTGCGATACCCATCAAAGGAGTAGTTCCCCACCCGGGAGCTACTTTACCATATTCCGAATTCAACGGTTTCAATAAAGCCCCTACCGTAGTTTGTCTTGGACGAGATCTAGAACTACTATCAGCGGTTTGTGTAGCCATAAATCCGATTGTATTTATTGAGATCTGTTGACTTTGTATACCATTCCCCTGTAAATAAAGGATCTTATCAGAGATACTTTGCGGTCTTGAATTTATATAAGAATGGAAACAGCAACCCTAGTCGCCATCTTTATATCTGGTTTACTTGTAAGTTTTACCGGGTATGCCTTATATACCGCTTTTGGGCAACCCTCTCAACAACTAAGAGATCCCTTCGAGGAACACGGGGACTAGTTGAAGTAATGAGCCTCCCGATATGCATTCAATATTGGGAGGCTCATTACTTCAACGGAGATAATGAAAAATCATTTCTTAGTTGGAACTTTAGGCGGTTCTCGAAAAAAGATAGCGAAAAAAATTATCCCTAGAGTCGAGACTAATAGAAATGTATAAACCAGTGCTTCCATAGATTCGATTGTGGTTTACGATTATAGCTTCCATACCTGTTTATTGGGGATTATTTCCCTGATAAATAAAGAGTCAAATGATTAAATCAAGATTTCTCTGATCCCTAATGTCAAATCACAAAAAGAGAGACGAAAATGACGAAAGCAATTTTGTATCAGACTGCTTGTCTTCTTGTAGTCGGATCTCCTAGTTTTTGGAATGCCCCAAATTCTACTTGAGCATCTAAATCTGGGTCAATACCAGCAAAGACATCTCTAAACAAAGTTCTAGCCCCATGCCAAATATGTCCGAAGAAAAAGAGCAGGGCAAAGGAAGCATGTCCAAAAGTAAACCAACCCCTTGGACTACTACGAAAAACACCATCCGATTTCAAAGTAGCACGATCTAATTCAAAAATTTCACCCAATTGAGCACGTCTAGCATATTTTTTCACAGTAGCAGGATCGCTATAACTGACTCCATTGAGTTCGCCACCATAGAACTCAACAGTTACACCTACTTGTTCGACGCTATATTTTGATTCGGCTCTTCTAAAAGGAACATCGGCTCTAACAATTCCATCTCCGTCTATCAAAACGACTGGAAATGTTTCAAAAAAGGTAGGCATACGACGTACAAATAGCTCACGTCCTTCTTTATCTCTAAATATTGGGTGTCCTAACCATCCAACAGCTATTCCATCCCCATTGTCCATTGAACCTGCCCTGAATAACCCCCCCTTTGCCGGATTATTGCCAATGTAATCATAAAAGGCTAATTTATCAGGAATTTTCGACCAAGCTTCTGATAAACTTTTATTTTCGGCCAGTCCAGCACTAACTCTTCGATATATTTCTTGCTGAAAGTATCCCTGATCCCATTGATAACGAGTAGGACCAAATAATTCGATCGGAGTAGTTGCTGAACCATACCACATAGTTCCGGCAACTACAAAAGCTGCAAAAAAGACAGCAGCGATACTGCTGGAAAGTACGGTTTCAATATTCCCCATACGTAATCCTTTGTATAGACGTTGGGGCGGGCGGACACTAAGATGGAATAATCCCGCTAATATGCCCAATGTCCCTGCTGCAATATGATGAGAGGCTATTCCCCCTGGAACAAAAGGATCAAAACCCTCTACGCCCCATGCAGGATTTACTGACTGAACTTTTCCTGTTAGTCCATAAGGATCAGACACCCATATTCCAGGACCATACAAGCCTGTTACATGAAATGCGCCAAAACCAAAACAAGCCACCCCGGAAAGAAATAAATGAATTCCAAAAATCTTAGGCAAATCTAATGAAGGTTTTCCTGTACGTTCATCACAAAAAATTTCTAGATCCCAATAGACCCAATGCCAAATAGCGGCCAAAAAGCACAAGCCAGAAAACACAATATGTGCCCCGGCCACCCCTTCATAACTCCAAATACCGGGATCCGTTACCGTCCCCCCTGTAATACTCCAACCGCCCCAGGAATTGGTTATTCCTAAACGAGTCATGAAGGGTATAACGAACATACCCTGTCTCCACATTGGATCAAGAACGGGATCAGAGGGATCAAAAACTGCTAATTCATATAGAGCCATCGAACCGGCCCAACCAGCAACCAAGGCCGTATGCATTATATGAACAGAAATCAACCGACCAGGATCATTCAATACAACGGTATGAACACGATACCAAGGCAAACCCATGGAAATACCCCTTTATAAAAAAAAATACACACTATGTAACTTTATTGCATTGGAAAAGACTATGACTATCAACGGACCCCTGCGCAGTAGATTATCTCTGCGCAAGGGTTAATATTTGTTCTATTCTATATGTTAATAATGGAACAATTATGTTTGTAGGAACAAAGAGAAACAGATCTATTTTATACCCAATAAGTACCAATACGCAATGGGGGTTGATACCTTTTTCTATGAGCAAATGCCGCCATATTTGTTCATCATTGGACGGCTCTAGTCGTAAGAATTTTCCTTTAGTTATTCTATCGGCTTTTATGACCTTTTCTAACTAGACAGAATATATGATAAAGAATATCAACATATATGACAAAGGTTCATATTATGAAGAGAATAGCCCGATTATTACGTTTCCATACCAAAGTGAAATATAGTACTTAATTCTTTTTTCTTTTAGTTAATGCCTATTGGTGTTCCAAAAGTACCCTTTCGAATTCCGGGAGATGAAGATGCAACTTGGGTTGACGTATAGTGCGACTTGTCAGATATATTGGGTCATATGGGCTTTCCCCGTTCTCTTCCCCGATCGAGATATCCTTCTCTTCGCCCAAGCAAGATTGATTGAATCATCAAAAATTTGGAGCGCGAAGTCCAACTAGATCCATTTGTAGGGGGATTCAGACTAATAGTATCAATTAGAATACTTTATGGTTGGCTTGGTTCAACCAATAAAATGACATGAAGTATCCAGGCTCCGTTTAAACAAATCCCTATTGTTAATATATCGATAATTACTGCTTGTATGAAATCCTATTTATCCAAATTATAATAGGTAGAGGACTCATCTGAACCTTAATCACTCGAATAAACTAGATGAACTCAATATGTTCAATATCCAATTTTTTGGCAAAGGCATGCACTAAATGAAAAAAATCTGAGAAAAAAAGCGGTATTAGATGCATTTGACCTATATGTGCAAATCGAAATCGAGCATCGTTTTACCCGGAGTAGAGCATAAACCTAAAAGAATTAAAGAGGCCCCTTCAAGAACAAGAAAATGACATCGTGGTTTACAGTCGATCTCGATGAAACAAGAAATCAACGAGCAGTTCGTTCGAAAAATTTACCTTTTATATACCTATAGAAAGACTCTTTCTTTATACATACTATTCTTTTTTTTTTTTTTTTTTATTTGTATATTGTTTGTTATATATATGTATGTAATTTTTTTTATTCTGTTTATGTTTATGATGCCTTTATTCTATTTTGTATCTAGATATGGAGTCTTTTATATTATCTTTTTACTTTTATTTATTATATTAATTATTTTATTATATTAATTATCATTATATTCTCTTTTTTTATTTCTTTATTATAATTTTAAAATATATATAGATAATTAATTTTTTTAATAGTAGAAATACGGAAAAACTTATATTTATTGAAAAATAGAAGACAACCTCCCTTCATTAGAAGTTAGAAAGAACTACTATTAAAAAATAAGAGGGAAGTAATCTAGACATTGATTTTTTTCTTTTTCACATTTTTTGAGCCGTATGCATCAAAAGGTGCATGTACGGTTCCTAAGGGATAAAATTTTACCCTAATCAACCGACTTTATCGAGCAAGATTACTTTTTTTAACCCAAGAAATTACGACCGAGATCTCGAATTATCTTGTTGGTCTTATCATATATCTCAGTATAGAGGATCAGACCCAGGATTTGTATTTGTTTATAAATTGTCCTGGCGGATGGGTATTACCCGGAATAGCTATTTTTGATGCTATGCAACTTGTGCTACCAGATGTATATACAATATGCATGGGAATAGCCGCTTCAATGGGATCTTTTATCCTGGTCGGAGGAGAAATTACCAAACGTTTCGCATTCCCTCACGCTTGGCTTTGGCGCCAATGAGTTTTTTATTTGAGAAAAAAAGACTATGCCTTCACTACAAGAAATATCAAGCTATATTATATATTATGAGTAATGTTAAGTAAAAATAGCATGGCACTTTGAATTCGATATGTAAAATTTGGTTAGTTTTTTTTTCAAAACATTAAATTATGTATCGAGAGAGGAGTATGAGATAAAGGATATTCCCGATTTTTTATTTATCCGGAGTCCGTTTCAGCGTCACAAACCTTTTTTATACCAAAAGACTCTTTAACCTAACAATATTTATGAAAGAGTACGAAAATAAAAAAAATTCCTTATTCTTATTTAGGATCAAAAAGAAACTTTGGGATTGCTGAATTACAGACGAAATTTATATAGAAAGCAACGGAGCCATCATAGTATTTTGAACTCACGAAAAGAAGGGTGGTAATTGGATGATTTAGTGATCTGGATCTGATCGATTCTATTTTTCTTCGATGGAAGAAAAAAGTAAATTCCACTGTCGAGCCGTATGCAATGAGCAAAAGATGCACGTACGGTTGTTCAAGTTTTTTGTTATTCCCTATCTTTTGTCTTCGCCTCATCACGCGAGATGGAGGAACCTTCTTTTTTTTATATCATCAGGGTAATGATCCATCAACCTGCTAGTTCTTTTCATGAGGGAGCAACGGGAGAATGTATGATGGAAGCAGAAGAATTATTGACTTTGCGAGAAACACTCACAAAGGTTTATGCACAAAGAACAGGCCAACCTTTTTGGGTTCTAACCGAAGACCTGGAAAGGGATGTTTTTATGTCAGCAAGAGAAGCCCAAGCTCACGGAATTATTGATCTTATAGCGAATGAAGGAGTCGAAATAGTAAAGAAGGACCAATGGAAAGATCCGAAGTAGTCAAATGCGCAAATTTCTATTTTCTCTTTTGACTTTCCTGGGTAATATTCTATATAACTAGAAAGAATTCATACTCATCAGGTTAGGATTCATCTAAACCAGTCCCTTATGTAAATGATTCAGCATGCCAACTATTAAACAGCTTATTAGAAACACAAGACAGCCAATTCGAAACGTCACGAAATCCCCCGCTCTTCGGGGATGTCCTCAACGCCGAGGAACATGTACTAGGGTGTATGTGCGACTCGTTCAAATTATGAACTGGGCAAATTTCCAGCATCAATGAGCATTACCAGTGAATAGGATAAAATGGAAGAACTCTGGTCACTATCGAAAAAAAGATCTACCATATCCATCTATTGCGTATGAAATTTATGGTTTCCCTTGGTGTAACCCCAATTAGCTCAATTTAAGATGAGAAGCAAGTTCCCATTGGTAGCAAATGCTATACATTACGCGGGAAAGTACTGTTTTTAAAGAAAAAAGATTATGCTCCCATTTTTGCAAAACGGACTAACAGGGTCAGCTATCCAGCTAACCTTCAAAACTAAATACCGTTACTGGATAGGCGGATCTCGTTGTGAAAGACCTATTACTGGATAATTCATGGGTAGAGCCAAAGATTTTGAATTGTACAAGTTACCAATAACGTTGACGAAACGAAGTAAAGGGCTCCGGTGTATAGAGAGGACCTCACCGTTTAAGAAGGAACCATAGAAACGAAGGAACCCACTATTTCTTTATTCATCTAGATTTACTACGTTTTTATTTTTTATACCTAGTATCAATCCAATTTTTTATTTCATTTTCTTATTTCATTTTGAGTTGAGGCAAAATGCCTCGATAAAAAAAGAAAAAATCGTGGTCGGGAAGGTTATAGTAGCAAAAGCCATTGGAATTCTTTTTATACATTGGAAAAATCCGTTTTGTTATTACCAGTGAGGAAAGAAAAAAAATAACTCAACGAGAAATAAAATCAATTAGTTATTTAGCAAAGTTTTATTTATTCAATGACCAGAGTTAGACGGGGATATATAGCTCGGAGACGTAGAAAAAAAATGCGTTTATTTGTATCAAGCTTTCGAGGGGCCCATTCAAAACCTATTCGTATTATTGCTCAACAGAAAATAAGAGCTTTGTTTTCGGCTCATCGAGATAGAGATAAGAAAAAGAGAGATTTTCGTCGGTTGTGGATTACTCGGATAAACGCAGCAATTCGCGAAACGGAAAAGGGCGTATACTATAACTATAGTAAATTTATACATGATCTGTACAAGCGGCAGTTGATTCTTAATCGTAAAATACTTGCACAAATAGCTATTTTAAATAGGAATTGTCTTTATAGTATTTCCAATGAGATCATAAAAAAAGAAGATTGGAAAAAAGCACCCGAATTTTTTTAAACAAAGTTCCCCGGAGAAGGAACTCCGGGAAGGGAAGATAGAATATAAATTAGTCCGAAAAAAGAAAAAATACAACAAATAATTTATAATTATAATAAAGTAGTCAAAATGAACAAAGGCATTCAATATCAATAAAAAAAAATTTTCTTCTTCCTCGATTTTTATTCCGAGACAACAAAAAATCCGGATTATCGGATTTTTTAGAGCAAAACATCACTTGAATGAATAAAAAAAGTAAACCTATTTTTTTTTTGTTCGAAAACCTCGAAAACCCGTAGTTCTAACGGCCGACTTGGCTCTTTCAAATTGTTTCTCGTTATTAAGAAAGGGTAATAAAGATAGAATACGAGCTTGTTTTATAGCAATAGTAATTAATCGTTGTTGTTTCAGAGTCAATCTATTCACGCGCCTAGATAATATTTTTCCCTGTTCACTAATAAATCGACTAATTAAACTCATGTTTCTATAATCAATTCGGTCCCCCGATTGGAGCGGGGGTAAGCGCCTACGAAAAGGCCGCTTAGGTTTAAGTAAAGATCGCTTGGATTTATCCATGGTTTGTTTAGTTTATTTATTCGTTATAATATAAAAAATATTCTACCGAAAATCCTATTTCGGTCGGATCTAAAAAAAGATAATGAGAAATAGGATTTGGTTTTTTTATTCTTTTCTTTAATTTGAATTTGTTTATTTTATATATGTTATCCTTATTTATATATTTATATTTTTTTTATATACTTATCGCTTATATTATTATACATTTATATTCTATATAGCTTCTAGTCTGTAATCCCTTTTTTTATCTATTCTATATTTTCTAATATTCTTTTTTTTATTCTAATAGTAATAGAATATAATTCTATATCTATATATTAGAATTATTATCTATTGAATAATATTTTTTTTATTCCATTTTCTTATCATTTTTTAGTCATATAATGAAATATATGTATAATATATGTCCTTTTGTACTCTTGTTTCAAAAGACGATACACAGACGCTCGGTTCGATCTATTTCTTTATCTCTCCATGAATTGTATGCTTGTAACAATAGGGACAGAATTTTTTCAATTCCAACCGGCTGGGCGTGTTGCGTCGATTCTTTTTAGTAATATATCGGGAAATACCCCTTGATTCCTTATTAACATTCTTTCGAACACAACTAGTACATTCCAAAATAACGCTTACTCGGACATCTTTACCCTTGGCCATGAACCCCCCTTTTGTGTGTGAATTTTTTATTCAAGCAACTTTTTTATTTTCGACCCAAAGCGTAAAGAAAGAAAAAATAGAAATTGCAAACTAGAAATATACTTTAAAAAATTTCGTTGCAGCAAATTAAATAGAGGAATAGTAAATAATAAAAAAAAGAATAGTAAATATTAATAGGAAATAGAATTCAGTATCAGTATAATTCAGTATAATAAAGAAGGCGTAATCCAATGATTTCTAACTATTATATTTTTTTTTAGTACTAATATTTATCTTTAGATTTCGAAATCCATTTTGCCTCAAACTATATTTCTAATCACAGTAGAGTATACAGTAGAGTATTTCGTTTAAGTCTCGTGTATGAGACTTTTGCCCTAGACCCACTTTTAAATTTCCGTTCTCACTCTTTTCGAATATAAGGTTAAAGGGAGAAAGGGCGGGGGATTAGTCACAGATAGTGGATCCTATCTCTAATCTTCGTTACCCCCTTACCATGTCAATAACTAGAATGAAAAAAAGGGGAATGTTAACGCATCCGGGAAAAAACGATTGATTTCGATCAATAGACCTGCTAAAGATCCGAACCATAAAGTACTTAGTACCGGTGCCACGGAGAGATATGTTTTTAGATCTCGCATTGAAAATCCTCCTTCTTTTTTTCTTTATTTATATATTGTAACACATAAGAATAATACATATATAATAAATGATCAGATGCAAAGGAAAAACCACTTGTATTTGTACATGAAATTCCTAAAGCAAATAAAAATGTACAACAATCCGGTAGATAAGATTTTCTACCTTTAAGTTTAAAAAAGTAAAAAGATACATCTTTCCTACTGCCCTAAAAGCCCTTTTTAGTTTACAGCGTATATGTATCCAAAGACTTTTATATTCTATCTATATCATATATGATAAAAAAAAGAAAAAATGGCAAGATCTATTGTGTATCTAAATCTGAGAAATAATGGTGTGGAAAAAAAGAAAAGGATTCTTTACAATAACACTGTAAACCTATTAAAAGGGATGTAGCGCAGCTTGGTAGCGCGTTTGTTTTGGGTACAAAATGTCACGGGTTCAAATCCTGTCATCCCTACCTATTGCTTTTCCTCTGAGAAGTAAAGAGGAATTAATTGAGATCAACGAAATAGATTCAAATTGGACATATATAATCTGTCATTTTTAGAACTGTATTCGAATATTAGAATACTATAGATACTATAGAATAGTATTCTATAGAATACTATTAATATATATCATATTCTAGTAGTATAGTATATTATACTATATATACATATAACACATATACAATATATACATATAGCACATATACAATTCAAACTCTATATTCGATACTTATATATATGTGATATGCATGCATGTTGTAGTATTTGGTTACAAAATTAATCTTTTTTTCTTTTTTGTTTGTGATAAGAAAGCGCTCTTAGTTCAGTTCGGTAGAACGTGGGTCTCCAAAACCCGATGTCGTTGGTTCAAATCCTACAGAGCGTGATTCCTTTCTTGTTAGTTCTAATTAGACTGAAATAATTTATTAAGAATTTAATATTTATCTCCTTTATTTAAGCCAGAGGAGGTCAATAAAAAAAAGTTGTTAACTAATCAAAGGTCCAACTGATCACCACGCCTATATTGTAAATACGCAGTTACGAATAATCCAGCCAAAGTAATAGGAATCAAACCTAAGACGATTCCAAATAGAAGTACTTCAATCATTTCAATTTTTTTGAAAGGAAAAAGGGGAGGTAATATCTATCTCTAAATTTTAATCCTAATTGTCCATGAATCTCAATAACCTAAAATTGAAAATTTTCGCGATAAAATAAAGAACTATCAGAAAGATTCTTTTATGATTATGAATTGTTGATTCAATTTTTTTTTAAATAAGCCGTATCTTGCTCAGACCAATAAATAGAGCGGAGGTTATAGTTAAAGCTGCTAGTAGAAAACCGAAATAACTAGTTAGAGTAGGCATGAAGGAGCTAAATCAAATATGTTTTTTTTACATATATTTATAAAGCACTTACCTAAGTTTACATTTTTTTTTAAAGATAGGAACGTAAATAATAAAAAATACCAATTGAAAGAATAAGTTAAATTTATTCCT